AATGATAAATCACTACAAGTGATGGAGATACGCGATTTAAATAACGGAAAATCCAATATTTGAAAATTGTATCTAAAATAACTGGAAAAGTGGAAACAAGACCAGATATAATTTGATCATTTTGAGCAAATCCAAAATCTTTATAGACGAAACCAATCATTAGTTCCCAACCATGGGTTGAATGGAATCCTATACATAAATCAGTTAATAGAAGAATAGAAAAAGCTTTTATTGTGTCACTTAAATTATAGATAAATTCTCGAACCCAAGAATTAATAAGAACAAGTTCTTGATTACCAAAAATAGAATAACCGCTCAGAATAAAGAAACAGATTATATTGGTAGAGAAGTGCAAAATCGTATTCATATGATCTTCGTTATGCGTTTTGATTAACTGGATTGTTTCTTTATAGATTCCAGTACGAAGATTTTTTAGATGTGTTTCCGGACATTCCTTTAACATTTCATCTAACAAAAACAGTTCCTTAAATTCAATAAATTTTTTTAGAATACTCTTTTCTTGACTATCATTCAAGAAAATTTCGGATTGCCTAATATTCCACCAATTGATAAACCAAGATTCCAGACTTTTCTTAAATGTGAAAGAGATACACCAGGGCAAAACGACTATAGATGTAAGATATAGAAAGGGAATAAATGTTTTCTTTTTTGTCATTTTTCCTCTTTAATGAACTCAATTTCATCTCATTCCTCAACTCTATATGATAATAATCTTTCTATCAAGAATAAGTCTATTCTCTCATTTTTTTTAGTTGCAATTCGAAAGTTAGTCCTTGCCTTGTTTAATTTAGAAAGAATACGTAAATCGAATAAGAAATCAAAAGAATTCACTGTCAATTCCAATTTCGAAATCAAATAATGCTCCATCTATCAAAATATTTCAATCGGTAAATAAATAGGACAATTCTGAAACTTTTTGGACAATTTCTAGTTAATTCCAATTCTTACCAGTACACGGGTAATTTCAAAAACCGAGATAGTTCGGAAGCTTTCCATGCAATGTCTATTGGCAACAAATCATCTTCAAGCCGAGTCAAAGGAATAAACCCATTGTTTTCGGTTTCCAGATAAAGGATCTCATACGTAAAGGTACGATTAAAAAAATCCGTTTTCGTATGAGTTACTAGTCTGAGGGATAGGGTCTCTTTCATAGGTATTTCGAGAGTCAAATCCTTGAGAAAGCTAAAACGACCAAACTCTACTTTTTGCTCTTTTTTATCGAACATATCATAACCACCACCTACATCCCAAATAACAATGCACAACAAATACAAAGCCCAAAAGCCGCTCAGGATTCCATATAAACCGATCACCATCCCTTGTGAATAAAATGGCAAATAAAGAGACTCCGGAATAAATGGCAAAGAATTGTAAAGTTCCTCGGGGAAAACTATAAAACCGTTATTAACATAATTCAAAAAAGAAAGCGATAAAAATACTAATGAGTAAGATGAACTAAAAAAGATCCAAAAGTAAGAGCAAGGGTTTCGAGAAGGCCCTAGGATATAAAAAATCACTAGGTCGTTGTAACGCAGGACGGGGTTTTTTTTCTTCATAGAGGAAGCCCTCGCTGTTTTTTTCAGTTGTTTTCGTTCTTTTATCCCTTAGTATTTTTGTCTTAATCGGTACTATTTTTCGGCGGTACATTAATTATTATCTCCCTTAGATTAAAATATTAAGAAAACAGGAAAACAGGGTTTTTAAAATTTTTAATTTTAAGAAATTGTTTTTTTTTGAATATGAAGAAATAAAGAAGCCATTGCAATTGCTGGAAATACTAAACCCACTAAAGGAATCAAAATGGAAGGAAAGTTCATCACATGTACCTCTATTTACAATTTGTACCTTATATATATTATTGTCATTATATACATAGATTTTTGTTATTTTTTATTCTTATTTATTTTATTTTCTTATTTATTTTATTTGGATTGTCTATAATCATTTATTTAGATTGTCTATAATCACTAGAATTCCTATATATTTATACTAAGTATATAGGAATTCTAGTTATTATAGCTAAGTCTACATATATATACATATAATTAACTATATATGTATATGTAGACTCTATATGTCGAACAAAATAATTAACCTTCGATTTCGAAAAGAAACAAACATATGTATGATAATAGACCCTTTGACTTTTTTTATTCTTAGTATTTTTTATTCTTTTATTACTTTGTTTTCATTTTTAGTCAAAGAAAAAAAATTATGGAATTGAAATAACTCACTCAGAACTCCCTTTAAAAGATTACGCGGTACGATTGAATCAAATAAGCCTTTGTGAAATAAATATTCAGCCCCTTGCGAACCTTCGGGTACTGCCTTATTCAATGTTTGTTCAATTACTCTTTTACCAGCAAATGCAATATAAGCATTTGGTTCGGCAATAATAATATCCCCCAACATGCCAAAACTAGCTGTTACCCCACCTGTAGTAGGAGATGTAAGGATTGATACATAGAATAACTTTTTATTTGTTTGATAATCATATAAAGCAGAAGAGATTTTAGCCATTTGCATCAAGCTCAAACTTCCTTCTTGCATACGTGCTCCTCCAGACGCACATACCAGAATAAGAGGTAAAAGTTGATTGGTAGCATATTCTACCAAACGGGTAATTTTCTCACCTACTGCGGATCCCATACTACCCCCCATAAACTCAAAATCCATAATTCCAATTGCTACAGGAATACCATTTAGTTGACCCGTACCTGTTTGAACAGCCTCAGTTAATCCTGTTTTTAGTTGATAAGAATCAATACGATCTTTATAAGGTTCCTCTTCTGAATCAAATTCAATGGGATCCAGAGAAATCATGTCTTCATCCATAGGATTCCAAGTACCTGGATCAATCGAAAGTTCGATTCTATCGGAACTGCTCATTTTCAAATGATATCCGCAGTGTTCACAAATATTCATTTTTGATTTAAAAAATTTTTTATAATTTAACCCATAACAATTTTCACATTCAATCCATAAATGCTTATATTTTTGAGTTTCATCGGAATTATTAGAACTTTCTCCAATAGTCGAATTATGATCATTTGTATCATTCGTGCTAGTTATTATACTAGAACTAGAATTCTCGCTTTCACTAGAATTTATGTCCTTACCAAAAATGTAACGATAAAAATAATTGTCATTGTATTTGTCACTATCACCTAAACGGAAACTGATTTGATAATAAAGATAACTATCAATGCAACTATTAATGTTATTATTCCAACTATATTTAGTATCATCCATATAATGATCGTCATCACTCTTAGAAACATTATTCATATAGCTAGAAAAAAAACTTTCCTGTTCACTTAGGAAAGGCTGATCATTGTCAATCTCTAAAGTTTGATTCTCAATATCTAAATATATGGAATAATTGTTCCTCTTATTATCTCTAACTAAAAAAGTTTTATCAGATATTAAATTCTGGATGTTTCTGACACCTACTAAATAATCAAAATAACCGTAACTAGAATTATCATTATCATTCCAACTATTCATTTTTTTATTCATATCAGTTAAAATTTTTGGGTCTTCTTCACTTACACCGGTACTTTCAATAGGACCGAGACTATCCATTGATTTACTTAATTCACACCTGTATTCGAACTTCCTATTAAACAATATAGAATTGAACCACCTTTTTTCCATAGAGTTTTTTCCTCTATTTTCATAAAAATATAATAGATGAATAGTCATTGGATGAAAAATAATAGAAATATTCCATTTTGAATATTCTATCTCATGTATTTACTATCAAAAAAGTATATAAATTCGATAATTAGGGTTAGTAACTGATAATAATAATAAAGAATGAGTCGATATTTTCAATAAATGATAATAAAATAATAAAAAATACCACCTTATTGGGGGTAATGTATTTATAAGTCGAATTACTTCATTTAGTTATTATTCATTTGCTTTTTCCTATATTCTATCTTTTATCTTTATACATATACATTTTTTTTCATTTTTTTTTTTAAATAGATGAAAATTGCATTTATTTTTTTAGCTTATAGAAAATAACATTCTATATAAGCTAAAAAAATAAAAATAAAAACAACAAAAATAAAAAATAAGGTATGAAGATAACAAGAGAGCGGGGGGGATAAAAGAAAAAAGCGTTTTTAAAATCTATATATAAGTCATCCGCACCCCCCCTTTTTTTATTTCATTAATTGAATTTCATTTGTTGATTCGAGCTAAGTTCCAAAAAAACGCCAGCCTTTTTTGAAATATCCTGAACAGTTCCTGTAGGTTGAGCGCCTTGTTCAAGGAAATATAGAATAATAGGAATATTTAAATAGGTTTGATTCTTTATTGGATCATAAAAACCCACTTTCCGAAGATCTCTTCCCTCTCTTCGGGATCGAACATCGATTGCAACGATTCGATAAACGGCTCATTGGGATAGATATAGATGAATAATGCACCCCCCCTAGAAACGTATAAGAAGTTTTATCCTCGTACGGCTCGGGAAAATGAAAAATTAGATGTATGTATAAAAATGGAATGTCAAATAGATCAATAAAATCATCAAATCAATTAAACTATGACTTAAGTGTTTTTTTTTTTCGTATTTTATTTCTGACAAAAACTCCTCATATTTGTAACCCCATAACTCAAATTGGATAATTCTCAAATAACTCAAAATAAAATAAACCCTTTAGCTATTTCATTTATTGAGTGGTCTCTACCCCCTTTTCTTGCCTCTTGCCCGTTTTTCTTTATAATCTATTTTTTTTCTAATTCTAATAGAATTCTAGAATTAATGAGACAATTTGAAAATGGTATTTACTTGTTCCATGATCTTTTCGCTTTTCTTTGAATCATTGGGTTTAGACATTACTTCGGGAATCGTCAATCTTTTCAAAAAAATGGCAGCAACATACCATTTTTTTTTGAATTTCTCTGAAAGAATCATACAAATAAATAGAGGGTTAATTCCCGCGAATCCACTTTGGATCGAAATAGTTTTACTAATTCCAGCAATTTTTTTAACCTTGTTCCAATTTGATCCTTTCGATTTTTCTATCAAAAATATACTTACGAAGTTGTTCTAACTTATTAATTTTCACTAACCTTAGATACTTGCCCCTGAGAAATGAATAAACTCGAGCTCCATCATGTACTATTTACATCATCAACCCCTTTCCTGTCCCAAAAATAAGAAGTTCTAGTGAAACAGAACAAATGATGTCGAGCCAAGAGCATGTTGATTTCTATATATTAGGAAAATGGCGGATGTAAGAATCCACAGCTAATCTAATCATGTCTTTCAAGTCACACGTTGCTTTTTACCACATCGTTTTAAACGAAGTTTTACCATAACATTCCTTTAGCTTGGATCCAGTATGTAATTGATTCAATTATGGAATCGTGAATAGTCATTGATTCAATCGATATATAATAATTTATCCTTTTTACTTTACGTCTGTGTTTTTATTCTATATAACGAAAACCATAAAGTAAAGATGTAAAAAAATGAAAATAAACTCGATATTGTATTAATAATTTAATTTGTAAAGTCGAAAAAAATCGGAATTAAAAAAAGGGGGGGAATAATCTTTATTTTGATATAAAATTTGTACTCAAATATGATATACATCAGGAATGCATATACTCTGGGACGGAAGGATTCGAACCTCCGAATAGCGGGACCAAAACCCGTTGCCTTACCACTTGGCCACGCCCCATTTTCGATTTGACACTAATCTAATAAACACTATTATTGATATTGGTTGTTCGTCAATTCCACCAGTTCCAAAATTTCTATAGAAAAAATTGTTGCTAGGATTTTGATATGCGTATGTATCTATATATACATAGCATAAAAGTAAATTTATTGATCATTACATAGAATTCAATTAAGATATTGTATAGAAGTAGGAGTTCTTGTATTTCAGAATAAAAAGATTTTGAACTAGATAAGTTCAAATCAAAGAAGGATTTTGGCAGGTCTTATCTTATTTGATTCATTTTTTTTAGTTTTATTCATATAATATTAATTTATTTGATTTATTATTGTATTTTTTGATTTATTAATATATATAATAAAAAAATACAATAATAAATCAAATTCTAATTCAAAAAAGCAAAAATAATTTTAATTTTCTTAAAGAACAAAATGTTTGTTATGCTTAATATCTTTAGTTTGGTCTGTATTTGTATTCACTCCGTCCTTTATTCAAGTAGTTTTTTCTCGGCGAAATTGCCCGAAGCCTACGCTTTCTTGAATCCAATTGTAGATATTATGCCAGTAATACCTTTACTCTTTTTTCTCTTAGCTTTTGTTTGGCAAGCTGCTGTAAGTTTTCGATGAGATCTTTAATTTGAGTAATGTCTTAAAAAAATTAAGAATTTATTAGAAAACTAAAATGCGAACATTTTAATAATTTAAAAGATCAGATAAGTTTTACAGTGTGAATTCTCGATTCTAATATTGAAATTTTGGGGTATATACGAAAAAAAAATAGGGATCATATCCTCATCTACGTTTTTCAATCGAAAAATCCAAATTCTATTATTCGATTTGAGCCCATCACCAATATAATACCTAGATTGCCGATATGAAAGAGGAGTTTTTGTAATAGTAATTTTGGATAATTGTAATAAAAGGCTTGACTCTTATTACAAACCAAGTCCATTTCCGAAACTCATATACCTAAAAATCAATTCATTTTTGAGAAACTTAGTATTAAAAGAAACAAAATGTTTTATATAAGAGAATCTATTCTCTTTCTTTGTCGTTTTTTTAATTATCTTGGAGATTTTATAATGCTTACTCTAAAACTATTTGTTTACACGGTAGTGATATTCTTCGTTTCTCTTTTCATATTCGGATTCCTATCTAACGATCCAGGGCGTAATCCAGGACGTGAAGAATAAATGTATTCTGTGTTTTTATTGCTTGTGCTGGATTTTGAAATATTTTTAGGATTTTATCTATTTTATATCTTTAACTATTAAATCCAAAATTAAACAAACAAAGAAGTTCCAAAAGTTCAAAAGAAAAAAAAAATACCAAATCATCAACGGAAACGGAAAGAGAGGGATTCGAACCCTCGGTACAAAAATTTGTACAACGGATTAGCAATCCGACGCTTTAGTCCACTCAGCCATCTCTCCCCAATTGAAAAAATAGAATTCCTTTGTTTATGTTATATCACATAAACAAGAAGAAGCTTGAAAAAAAAAAAAAGACTTCTCTCTTTTTTTCTATTTAATTTCTACTCATTATTTTTATTATATATTATATATAATTATATATATATATAATATAATTTTGGATTTCTTTTTTTGTCTTTTTCTACAGCCAAAGAGCCCGACTAGATACTGGCCGGGCTCTTTTTATTCTCATGAATATTGAATAATAATAATTTATTTGACAAAAAAATACTTGTAATTTAAACACGATAAAACCTCAAAAAAAATATGGATTTATTCCTATAATATAAATATAAAACAAAAGAA